GCTAAAATTCTATCAATATATTTCTTATAATAATAAAAATCCCCCCAATTACATTTAATATAATACCTAATCTTATTAAAGAACTCATTCTTCTCTGAGTTCTTGAATTTAGTATAAACTTTTTAGATGATCCTAGAAAAATAGAAAAATATAAATTTAAATAATAAAAAAGACTTATAACTGAACCTAAAACTAACAGAAGTAAAAATGACCAAAAAATATTATTTATCCCCGCAACAATTACTACTCATTTTGAAATGAACCCTAATATAGGAGGTAAACCTCCCAATGAGATTAATATTAGTATTAGTCCATTACTCCTGTAAATTCTCAATTTCATAAATATATTTAAATTTTTTATAGTGCCTAAATTTATATACCATAAATTTAAAAAAATACATAAAGAAATTACAACATAAATTAAAAAATACATTTTTATTGATCACATACTTTGTCACATAGCAAATACCATTCACCCTAAATGACCAATAGAAGAATAAGCTAAAATAGCTCGAATCTGAGTCTGGTTTACCCCTCCTACTCCTCCGGCAATACTCGAACCTCTTGCTAAAAAACAAATTCTTAACATTAAGTAATATATTGAATTTAGCTCAATTAAAGAACTTATCAAAAATAATGGTGCAATTTTTTGTCAAGTTGCTAAAAATATGCAGGATACTCAAGGTAGCCCAGCTATAACACTTGGTAATCAATAATGAAATGGAAATATTCCTATTTTTGTGATTAAACCTCTAACAATAATTAAAAAAAATATAATTGAAACTTCTGTTTGTCTAGCTCTTTCTCATATAAATGAAATATTAAATCTACTTAAGCTACCAAAAATGAGTAACCTAGATCCTAAAGCTTGGATAATGAAATATTTAACAGCTGATTCCCTCTCCGATATACTCTTTTGATAAACTAAAATAGGAAGAAATCCAATTAAATTAATCTCTAACCCAGCTCATACTCCTAACCAATGAGAAGAAGAAATAGAAAATAAAGTTCCAAAAATCATAGTAAATAAAAACAAAAATCCAAAAGGTAAACTTGAAAACATAAGAAAAAGGATGAAATCGAATCACCCAAAATAAAGTTAGCAGCCCTATTTTACTCCTAGTTTTTTCTTTACTGAGCTCAGTCTAATGAGCCCTCATTTCATTCATGAAATAACCCAATAATTAAAATTATTAAAAAAATAAAAGAACAAATTATTATGTTGACTGAAAATCTTATTCTTATTCTAATTAGTACTGGGAATAATAAGACAATTTCAACATCAAAAATTAAAAAAATAATAGCTAGTAAAAAAAATCGTAAAGAAAAAGGTAGTCGAGCAGATTTCACCGGATCAAATCCGCATTCAAATGGGGAATTTTTTTCTCGATCCCTTAAAGCTCGCTTTGATAATACTCAACCCATTAATATTACTACAATTGACAACAATAAAGCAATAACTCTTCTAAAAAAAGTTCTCATCATTATTAGTATCAGAAATTAAATTATTCCATATTAATCAACATCAATGATTCCCGTTCATCCGGCGTAATACTACTTATATTATCTAAACAAGTAACATTAATTACAATATTCTAATTAACAGTTAGATACCTCTACTTTGGCTTTTGCTTAATTAAATTAATTAAATATAAAAAAGGACTTTCACCTCCAAAATACGGGCCGAAACCGCATGCAAATTTCTCGCTTTTTATACCTCCGCATTTGACCTAAAGATTTATATAATCTATTTTTTGAATGCAAACCAAATCTTTTTTTTAAAGTATTAAGTCTCATGTTTATATCTCTTAGAGGCATTATCCTTATGTGCCATTTTTAGATTAAAAATCTAACACTTTATTCAGTCATCTAAGAATTCAGCCTTAGAATCTAACACCCTCATCAATAGATTGATAAATATAAAAACAATCAAACTACATCCACAAAATGTCAATATCAAGCAGCTGCTTCAAACCCAAAATGATGCCCTGTAGAAAAATGCTGCAATCAAACTCGGACTAAGCATACAAGGAGAAATGTTCTTCCAATGAGTACATGCAAACCATGAAACCCTGTAGCAACAAAAAACGTAGAACCATAAGCTCCATCTGCGATAGTAAAAGAAGTCTCGTAATACTCCATTCCTTGCAAAAAAGTAAAATAAATACCTAAAGCTACTGTTCCGATAAGACCTTGAATTCCTCCAAGCCGATCTCCTTCTATTAAACTGTGATGAGCCCATGTAACAGTCACACCAGAAGCTAACAAAACTCCAGTATTTAATAAAGGAACCTCAAAAGGATTTAAAGGAGTAATTCCAGACGGAGGTCAACAAGATCCTAATTCGACACTAGGTGCCAAACTTCTGTGAAAATAAGCTCAAAAAAAAGCAAAAAAGAAACAAACTTCAGAAATAATAAATAAAATTATACCTCATCGAAGTCCTTTTGATACCTGTATTGTATGAAATCCTTGAAAAGTTGCTTCACGAATTACATCACGCCACCACTGAATTATAGTCAACCTAATCAAAATTAAACCTAAAATCATAGTTACACACGAATAACCATGAAATCATCCAGCTAATCCAGAAGTTAAAAATAATGCGCCCATAGAACCAGTTAAAGGTCATGGCCTAAACTCTACTAAATGAAAAGGGTTTCGTCCCATATACCTTTCATAATTAGAGCTAAAGTTTGCCAGCGCTTTTTAGAATGCGCTGGCAATGGACTGTGTAGACGAGCGAGTATAGCTGCTTTTATATTTTTATAGGTGGGTAATTTAATTTTTTTAATGCTTTAGATTCACTATGCGAGTCGAGTCGTAAAAACGAACAAAAAGTCAACCAAGTTGCTAAAATTTCTTGTTTTTTACTGAAAAAATCTTCTTAATTTCAAATATACCGCAGAACACCAGGTGAAATTTGATTTTCTTGTAAAATTTAATGTATTGCATTAAACCCACTGTTGATAATTGATTTTTTTTAATTATCTTTTCTTTTTTGGGGGGGGGGTGTCCTCCTAGACTTTTCTAGGTTCTTGTTAAAATTTTATTAATTTTTGAGTAATTGGGTAATTTATAATTTAGCTGTATTAAAAAGCATTATAAAATTTAAAATTAGGATAATTAGGGACTGACTAGAGTATATTTTAATAAATACTCAAGAGCTTACTCTCTTGTATAATTTAGTTAAATAGATTTAAATATCTATAAAATAAAATAAGATAAGGGAATAAAATAGAAACGTTTAGGCGTATAGTTATAAAGATAAATATATATATATATGTATATATATATATATATATATATATACATATATATATATATTTATCTTTATAACTATACGCCTAAACGTTTCTATTTTATTCCCTTATCTTATTTTATTTTATAGATATTTAAATCTATTTAACTAAATTATACAAGAGAGTAAGCTCTTGAGTATTTATTAAAATATACTCTAGTCAGTCCCTAATTATCCTAATTTTAAATTTTATAATGCTTTTTAATACAGCTAAATTATAAATTACCCAATTACTCAAAAATTAATAAAATTTTAACAAGAACCTAGAAAAGTCTAGGAGGACACCCCCCCCCCAAAAAAGAAAAGATAATTAAAAAAAATCAATTATCAACAGTGGGTTTAATGCAATACATTAAATTTTACAAGAAAATCAAATTTCACCTGGTGTTCTGCGGTATATTTGAAATTAAGAAGATTTTTTCAGTAAAAAACAAGAAATTTTAGCAACTTGGTTGACTTTTTGTTCGTTTTTACGACTCGACTCGCATAGTGAATCTAAAGCATTAAAAAAATTAAATTACCCACCTATAAAAATATAAAAGCAGCTATACTCGCTCGTCTACACAGTCCATTGCCAGCGCATTCTAAAAAGCGCTGGCAAACTTATACTCTAAAGCATTATTTGCTTCCTTAACATCTTCAGTGTTATGCTCTAACTGTATAAGCTATTAAAGTTAATCGTTTAAATTTAAAAGAACTAATAGTAAAATTGAAAAGATTATGAATCTAATAAAAAAATTGAAAGTTTTTATTTGAATTTGCTGGTTTTGTTTTGATAGGGATGACAAAGTTATTAATCTCCCTTGGCCTCCTAAAATTTCTAGTCATCCTTGATCAATAGATTTTATTAAATTTGTACCTAAGGATATAGAAAAATAGGTTAGGGGTTGTCTTCTAATGGGAGCTAAAAACCATATAGTTCTAAAAAAATATTTAACTTTATTTATTTTTTTTTCAAAAAAATCTTGATCTCAGATGATTCTAGCAAAAAATAAGCCAAATAAAATTACAATAATAGTTATTATTTTGTAAATTAGAGGGATAACAAAAGGATTTGGATTAAAGTTCAAAAAAATGGTTTGTAAAAATAAGCCAGCCATGATTGCGAGGGATCTAAGAGTTATTGTTGAGAAATTAATATAATAATCTTTTTCATGTTTTCTGTGAAAAGGAATGTTTTTTGCAATTCCTCATAAAGAACAAAAAGATAAACGAAATGAATAAGCAGCTGTTATCCCTGTAGCTAAAAAAATTAGTAAAACTATTAATGAATTGCAAGGGTTGAATAAAGAAATTTCTAAAATTAGATCTTTAGAGTAAAATCCTCTTAAGAATGGGGCGCCACATAATGATAGATTAGCAATATTTATACAAGTAATAGTTAAGGGAGCTTGGGTAGCGATTATACCCATTGATCGGATATCTTGTGTATTGGCTCTATTATGAATAATAGACCCAGCGCATAAAAATAGTAGTGCTTTGAATAAAGCATGTGTATATAGATGAAATAATGCAAGAAATGGTATTCCTATGCCGAGCCTTATTATCATTACTCCTAACTGACTTAAGGTAGAAAGAGCAATAATCTTTTTTAAGTCATTTTCATAATTAGCACCAATTCCTGCTATAAGAAGGGTTAAAACAGAAATAAATAATAAAGTTGGTTTAAAAAACTCATGAGTTTCTAAAAATGGGAAAAATCGAATAAGTAGGAAAACTCCTGCTGTAACTAAGGTAGATGAGTGAACTAATGCAGAAACAGGAGTGGGAGCTGCTATCGCAGCTGGGAGTCATCTAGAAAAAGGAATTTGTGCTCTTTTTGTTATAGCAGCAATCATGATTGCTAATACTACTAATGTCCTTAAATAAAAATCAAATATTAATGAAATTACCCAATGCCCTTGGAGTACAAGAATACCAATAGAAATTAAAATTATTACGTCACCAATACGATTAGCTAGAATAGTTAATATCCCAGCTCCTAGAGATTTTATGTTTTGGTAATAAACCACTAGGGCGAATGAAACAATTCCTAACCCGTCTCATCCTAAGAGAAGAGCAGGTAGACTAGGGATAAAAACTAGTAGATTTATTGATAGCACAAATAATATTACTAATCATGTAAATCGCTTTAAAAAGGGATCATGAGATATATATCTAGAAGAAAATATTATCACACATGCTGAGATTAAACAGACAACATTGCTAAATCTTAGACTCACAGAATCTAAAATCAAAATAAATTCTATGCTACATGAACTTATATTAAAAATATTTCATTCAATTAGAAAAGACAAATCTTTTATAATAAAATAGCAAGTTAATGGAAAAATTAAAATTCTGTAAAAGAATAAGAAAATTGAGCTAATAGAGGAAGATTTAAGTTTTAAAAACATGATTAAGTAAGAATATTTCTTATCTCCAGATCCACAAGCTGGTATTTTTATAAACTAACTTAATTAAGTTCATATAAAAACAAGTTCTCTTTTTATGATTAATAAATTAGCTGGTAATCAGTGAAGAAATAGTATTAAATACCTAATATTAGATAGGGCAGAAAATGGTTTTAAATATTTAGGGCTTCCCCCGTGTTGGCTACATGTAAATAAATATATACTGTATAATGCTGCTAAAAAACTTATTAAAGCTAAAGAAAGAAGATAATAAGAGGAACTAAAAATCACAGAAGGAAAAATTATAATTTCTCCCAGTAAATTGATGCTTGGAGGGGCTGCTATATTTATAGCAGAAAACAAAAATCATCAAAGACTTAAAATAGGCAACAGTATTAACATCCCTTTAGCTAAGAATAATCTTCGGCTATGGACTTTTTCGTAAGAAAGATTTGCTAAAGCAAAAAGAGCAGAAGAACAAAATCCATGAGAAATCATTAGTACTAACGCTCCTCTCCATCCCCATGAAGAATTTGAAAAAGCACCAGCTAATATTAGAGATATATGTCCTACTGAGGAATACGCAATTAAAGATTTAAAATCAATTTGTCGAAAACAAATAATTCTTGTGAGGACACCCCCCCATAAGCCTAAAGAAAAAATAAAAATTAGAGAGTTTGAATAGAAAAAGTTATAGTATTGATAGATTCGAAAAATTCCGTAGCCTCCTAACTTTAGTAGAATGGCTGCTAGCACCATTGAACCGGCTACAGGAGCTTCTACATGAGCTTTAGGAAGTCATAAGTGGACAGTGAATATAGGTAATTTTACTAAGAGCGCAGTAAAAATTATGAATGTTAAGAAATTTCAAGTTCATTCAGAATTTATATTAATAAGTTCTAATCGTAATCTAGAAATTAATAATATATTTGAAGAAGAAATTTCCGTAATGGTTCATAAAATTATTAATAAAAATGGCAACGAAGCTCCAACAGTATAAATTATTATATACATACCAGCTTGGATTCGTTCTGGTTGGTATCCTCATCCAATAATTAATAAAAGAGTGGGGATAAGGGAAGCCTCGAAAAAGAAATAAAAATGTATGATACTAGTTATTGAAAAAGCAAAAATTAAGATTAGTATTAAAAGTAATAAAAGAATTGAGAATAAAATTCTCTTATTATCTTTAACTTTTACTCTTTCTTGACTTGCTAATATTATTATTAAAAAAATTCAAATAGTTAAACTGATTAATATTGCTGATATAGAATCTTGAGTTATGAAGATATTAAGTTGTTCAAAGTTTCATGAAGATCTAAATAAATTAAAAAAAGAAAGCAAATTGATTAATGACAAAACTCAAATCTTTTGGAATCAATTTCAAGTTTTTGATTTCAAAAATAAACAAGAAAAAAGTGCTAGTGAAATTCCTAACATTTTTGAGAAGAAAATCTTGAAACGTAATCATTTCCTTGAGCACGGATTATAGAAACTAAAATAGCTAATCCTAATCTTGCTTCACAAGCTCCTAATGTAATTAAGATTAATGATATTTCACCATTAAAAGATATATTATTAGTTAGTAAAAATATTATAATAAATAAATTTATTGTGGCGGCTTCTAAGCTTAAAAGAATTCTTAATAAGTGTTTGTGCTGGAGAGATAAAGCAATTAATGCTCTAAAAAATCCTAATATACTTACTGAAGTTAAAAAAAATGTTCTCATACCATAATGTAATAGTAGCTCAAGATAGAGCATTGGTCTTGTAAACCAAAGGCTAAGTAATTTACTTCTGTTACTTTATCAAGTTATTAAGTGAATCGAACACTTCAAATTTGTTTTCAAGACAAATATCCCCCTTGGGAAACAACTATTTACTCTAAAAATCTAAAATATTATCTCATAATATTTGTGCAAGAGGTGAAAAGATAAAATAAACAAAATATAAAATAGTAAATAATTGTCCAATTTGCTCATATGGGGCTTCTACTGGGCATCTCCCAATTCATGTTAAAATCAAAAAAATTCTAATAAAAACTCAAAATAAAATTTGGTTTAGTGGATAAAAAGAAAATGATCGAAATTTACCTAAATGGGTAACTGGAACAACAAATAAAATTACAACTGAAGCAGCTAGCCCCACTACACCCCCCAATTTATTAGGAATAGATCGTAAAATTGCGTAAGCAAATAAAAAATATCATTCAGGCTGGATATGAACTGGGGTAACTAATGGATTTGCTGGAATAAAATTTTCGGGGTCTGTGAGAAGCTGGGGGAAGAATAAAACAAGAAAAGTTAACAAACCAGCTATTACAACAAACCCAACTACATCTTTAAATCTATAATATGGGTGAAATGGAACCTTATCACCATCTCTATTTAACCCTAATGGATTATTTGACCCTGTCTCGTGTAAGAATAATAAATGAAGTATAGTTATTCCTGCAATAGCAAATGGAAGAATAAAATGAAGAGCAAAAAATCGAGTTAAAGTAGCATTATCAACTGCAAATCCCCCTCAGACTCATTCTACCAATATTTTACCTAAATATGGGATTGCTGAAAGCAAATTTGTAATTACAGTAGCTCCTCAGAATGATATTTGTCCTCATGGAAGTACATATCCTAAAAAAGCTGTTCCTATAGTTAATAAAAGTAAAATAACACCAATATTTCAGGTATGTTGATTTGCATGAGATCCATAATAAATTCCACGGCCAATATGAAAATAGATACAAATAAAAAACCAAGAAGCTCCGTTAGCATGGATAGCTCGTAATAACCAACCATACCTCACATCGCGTCTAATATGTATTACAGAACTAAAGGCTAAGTCAACATGAGCTGTATAGTGCATAGCTAAGAATAAACCAGTTAAAATTTGGATAACTAAACATAATCCTAACAAGGACCCAAAATTTCACCATATAGAAAAATTTAATGGTGCTGGTAGGTCGATTAACAAATTATTTATTATTTTAAAAATAGGATGAGATTTTCGTATAGGTCTACGCATAACTGTTTAAAAATGGTCGTAAAGGAGCTTGCTGGAAAAAACAAATTTTTACAACAACAACTAAATTAATTAATAAAATTGTTCCTAATCCAATTAAAATAGGAGAAGTGTGTGGGGATACCATTTGTCTTCCATAGATTTTTAACCTTTTTATTTGTCTAAATAAATAATTGTAAGAAATTCTTCCTGTGTCTAAAAACTTAAAGAAATAAAAAATACTTATAAGTAGAATAAATGACACTAAGAAAAAAATTAAAGAACCTGCCCTAGTAAATAACACATTCGGCGATAGAGCAGAAACATATGCAAATATTACTAACAAGCCCCCCACATAAATCAAAAATAAGATATAAGCGTATCATGGGGAGACAAAAATTGCTGTAACCATACATAGTAATAAAGTTGAAATTATAATTGATAATCCTAATCTTAGGGGCTGGGATATTAAAGGAAATATAAAAATCCTTGATGCCCTCAATCTTATAATAATTAATGATGTCATTCGAAATATAGGAGTATTTACCTAATCTTTAACTTCCAATGCTAATATTTTATTTAAACTACAATTTCGCTAATAGTATAAAAAGTGCGCCAAAATATAAATTAATAAAAGAAAACACAATGAAACTGGAAGAAAACTTTTTCAAGTTAATCCTATTAAAAGATCATAACGAAATCGAGGATAACTACCTCGGACTCAGATGAACACAAATACAAAAAATAAGATTTTTAATATAAAAATAATATCACTTTCAAAAAAAATTACTGATGACCCCCCAAAAAAGAAAAGAGCAGAAAAAAGTCTTATAACTATAATATTTGCATACTCAGCTAAAAAAATCAAAGCAAATCCTGCAGACCCGTATTCAATATTAAATCCAGAAACAAGTTCAGATTCTCCTTCTGCAAAATCAAAAGGAGCTCGGTTAGTTTCGGCTACACAAGTTACAAATCATATTAAAGATACTGGAAATATCAATAATCTGAGCCAAATATATTCCTGAGCTTCTTTGATCTCAACTAAACTAAAACTTCCAACCAAAAATAAAGGAAATAATAGAATTAGAGCTATCCTAATTTCATATGAAATTGTTTGTGCAATAGCTCGAAGACTACCAAGTAAAGCATATTTTGAATTCGAAGCTCATCCAGCTAAGAGGGTACCATAGACATTTAATCTAGAAACACAAAGAAAAAATAAAATACCTCATTTGAAATAACCTAATGAATAAAGGCTTGGATAAAGTTGCCATAGCATCAATGCTAAGAAAAATCTTACGATCGGAGCTATAAAATATGGGGAATAATTTGCTATAGTAGGTTTAGCAATTTCTTTAGTCAAAAGCTTTGCAGCGTCAGCAATCGGTTGAGGAAGTCCAGCTATTCCTACTTTATTTGGGCCCTTTCGAATCTGGATATACCTCAATCCTTTTCGTTCAAAAAGAGTAAAAAAAGCGACCGCTATTAATACACAAATATAAGTTAACAACGAAGAAATAATTGAAAGATACATTATAAAGAAAAGAACTGTAAATCTTTATATTTAGGTCCTAAACCTAATGCATTTTTCTGCCACCTTTATTATAAAAAAAAGAATTTTCATCTTTATATTTAGGGCTTAAACCTAATGCACTTGTCTGCCATTTTTATAATTAATTTTTTATTATATTATTATAAGAAGTCTAAAAATATAAAATTTATTTTAAATTGGTCCTTTCGTACTAAATTTAAATTTGTAATTAAAGATAGAAACTGACCTGGCTCACGCCGGTCTGAACTCAGATCATGTAAAATTTTAATGGTCGAACAGACCAACCCTTGAAGACTTCTGCATCTTTCAGGATATTTTAGTCCAACATCGAGGTCACAAACCCTTTTTTCGATTAGAACTCTCAAAAAAGATTATGCTGTTATCCCTACGGTAACTAATTCTTTTAATCATTATTTAATGGATCAATATTCATCAATTTTCTTTTATAGAAGAAGCTTTTTATGTTCCTTAGTCGCCCCAACCAAAATATTTTATAACTAAGAATATATAAGATTTCTTTTATTTTATAAATTTATTTAAAGCTCGATAGGGTCTTCTTGTCTTTTAATTATATTTAGGTTTCTTCACCTAAAAAATAAATTCTAAAAATTCTTATAGAGACAGTACTATTCTTGTCAAACCGTTCATTCTAGCCTTCAATTATAAGGCAAATGATTATGCTACCTTTGCACGGTCAGGGTACCGCGGCCGTTAAATATTAAATCACTGGGCAGGTCCGACTCCTTATTTTTTTCTGTCAAGGAGCCATGTTTTTGATAAACAGGCAGAATAGTAAATTTGCCGAGTTCCTTTATAAGAATTAATTAATAAAATTCAATTTAATATCCTAATATTTATTTTATTAAATTTGATACCTTAAAAATACTCATTTTAGCATTAATAATTATTATGTTAATTTAAAATAATTTTTTCTTATTTAAAATTATACAAAAATCTTTTCATATATAAATTAATAATTTATAACAAATTTTTTGATTTTAGCTAATTTCAAGCTTAAATTTTAAAAAAGTTTATATATAATTGTTTAATAATAAATTTTTAAGCTTATCCTTAAAAATCTGTAAAATCCACTAATATTAAAATTAAATAAATTTTAATTTTATACTAAGAATTTTTATACTTCTATATATTTAAGAAAAAACTAGCTATCATCTAATACGAATAAAATTTCATTTCTATTTTTATTTTTTAGAAAAATTTTGCCACAGTTAGTCATTAATTTCTAATAAAATAAATAAAAATAGCTCATTAGATTTCGAGAAACTTGATATCAAGTTTAATCTAGCTAAACCATGATACAAAAGGTACATGTTTTAACCATTACTTTTATTTGAATTCAACATTCCTTTGCAGTACTAGAATATTAATAAGATAGATTTCAATCACCTTTACTTAATTAATTAATGTTTCTATAAAATTTAATTATATAAGTGTAATTTAATTAACTTTCTATTAAAAATAACTTTATTTAAAGTATATATTCAGTGTAAATGAATTGCATTATAGTTATGCTATATTTTTCAACTAGGGACAATTTCCATTACCCCTACTATGTTACGACTTATCTCATTTTTCAACGAGAGCGACGGGCGATGTGTGCACACTTCAGAGCCATATTCAAAAAATTTATATAAATATTTTTACTTTCAAGTCCTCCTTCAAACTAGAAGTATTTAGTTATCTATTCCGTATTTATAATTTTTAATTGTAACCCATCCTCTCCTTTTTATAAGCTGCACCTTGATTTGACGTCCTAGATTAAAATCTTTCTTGTCAACTTCTATATTTTTAAAAGTTGCCTGAACGACAACGGTATACAAACTGAAAACAAAAAAAGGTAAGGTTTAGCGCGGATTGTCGATTATGGGACAGGTTCCCCTGAATGGTGTAAAGTACCGCCAAGTTCTTTGAGTTTTAAGTTATTTTAAGACTCGTAGTACTCAGGTAGATATAAAATATCAATTTAAAACTTAGAATAATAGGGCATCTAATCCTAGTTTATTTCTAAGCTTTCATAGCTTCAATATAATCAGTCATTTATAAAATAAACTTTCATATTCAAATTTTACTTTTAGATGAAATCTTTAAAGACTATTTTTTTTATTTAACTATCTTTTTACCTATTTAATATAACTTGATTTTTTGGTCTAACCGCGGATGCTGGCACCAAATTAACCAAATCTCTCAACTAATCTAAAGCAAGTTTTCACTCCTTTTTAATATTTAACACTGGTGTATAGTGACATAATTTTATATTATCTAATAAATAATATATAGAAAACTCAATTAGTTGTGATTTTTTATTGCAACTTATTGAAATTTCAACCTCACCACTTTCAATAAAAACCATGTGTATTTTTTTGTTATTATTATATTTTTAAGTCAGAACCAAACTTATGTAATATAGAAGAACTAATATGTTTTCTTTTAATTTCTAGAAATTTAAGTAAACTAATTAATTTAATTTTAATGTTTCTAGAGTGTTTAAGCACGTTAGATTTTCGTTCTAGAAGAATAAATTATATTATTAGAAATAATCTTTTGAGTATGAATTAGTACATTTGCCTTCCAAGCAAAAAGATTAAATAAATTTAAAAAAGATAAATTTACAAAGCAGTGTTAGGGCACGAAGAATTTTGATTTCTTAAGAGAGGATAATATACCTCCTGGTAAGATTTTAAGTTAACCAAACTGTGGGCCTTCAAAGCCTGAAATAAAAATAATTTTTTAAATCTTGACCTACTATAGTTTATATAAAACATTGAATTGCAAGTTCAAAAATGAAGTTAAAGTTCTAGTAAGTTTTGTTAATGGCTGAGTTAAAAGCGATAGGCTGTAGACCTATTAACGGAATTAATTTTTCTTAACAAATGCAAAATAAGCTAAATGCGAAGCTGTTGGGTTCATACCCCAAAAATGAACATACGTTCTTTTGTAATAATTTAAAAAATAAGTAAAATTTATCTTTATTAATGTGGATGTTCGTCTGAATATAAAGTAATTAATAAACAGAAAATATAGGCTTGAATTATTCTAATACCAAATTCGAAAATAGTATAAAAAATTTGAATACTTACTAAGAGTAATACTGAAAAAATTCCAGATATAAAAAAACCAGCTGTCAAATAGTTACCAATTAAGGTAAGAACGATATGCCCAGCTCTTATATTCGCTGTAAGCCGGACTGATAATGTAATCGGGCGGACTAAAATACTCACTGTCTCAATGATAACTAAAAACGGATTTAATGGAGCAGGCGCTCCTATAGGAAGTAACCCAGCTACAACAGACCTGGGGTTAAAAAAAATAGCAGAGATAATTAATGATAGTCAAAGAGGAAGACCTAAAGATAAAGAAATAGCTAAATGTCTAGTTGGCCTAAAAACATATGGAATTAATCCACTTAAATTTATAAAAATTAAAAATAAAAATAATGCTCTAATAATGTTTAAAAATCCCCTTAAATTTAAACCAAAGGACCGGAATACTTGGGAAGAGCCAGTATCTTTAAATATATTAATAAAAGCATATCATCTCGGAGAAGTTACTCAATAATTTGAACTAAAAATTAAAATAACAATTAGAGAAAAAATTCATATTAAGAAATATATAGATATAAAAACTTGATTTCTATCATCAAAAGAAGAGAAAATGTCAACTAGCATTCTTATCAATTTCATTTATTACTTTTAATTGTATTATTATCGTTTGATGTATTTACAAGAAAATGGATTTTTTTAGTTCATCAAATCAAAATAGAAACTGTTAAGACAGCAACTCAAAATAACAAAAACAAAAAAATTCAATTTAATGGGGAAAGCTGAGGCATGTAAGAAATACTAAATTCTATTAGTAACATAAAACTGACAATTTTATATTATATTTTAACTAATTTCTTTATAATTCTATTCAGAAACATGAACTACTCATTCCATAAAATTTTCTAAAGGGATGGCTTCTACAACAATTGGTATAAATGAATGATTAGCCCCACAAATTTCAGAACACTGCCCGTAAAAAACACCAGGATATTTGATATAAAAACTAAGTTGATTTAATCGTCCTGGGATAGCATCAGCTTTTACACCTAGCGAAGGAACCGTTCATGAATGAATTACGTCTGCGGATGTAACAAGAACTCGGATATCTGTTTGAGTTGGAAGTACTACTCGATGATCTACTTCAAGCAAACGAAAATCTCCTTTTTCTAGCTCATTAGTTGGAATTATATATGAATCAAATTCAATGTTTAAAAAATCAGAATATTCATATCTTCAATATCACTGATGACCAATTCTTTTTAGAGTTAAGCCACAATCTCCGACTTCATCTAAAAGATATAATAAACGTAATGAAGGAAGTGCTAAAAAAATCAAAATAATAGCAGGAATAATAGTTCAAATAGTTTCAATTTCTTGTCCTTCAACTAATGAACGACAAGTAAACTTATTAGTTATTAACGAAATTGCAGCGTATCCTACTAAAGTAATAATTATAACTAAAATTATTATAGCATGATCATGAAAAAAAATTAATTCTTCTATCAAAGGAGATGCAGCATCTTGGAATCCTCATTGACCTCATAGACTCATATCTTACTTAAATAATGTTAACCAGCCACTAAAGCTCCAGTTTCTGAAGAATTATGAAAATCTCTTGGTAAAATATTATCTCACTCTAATGCAGTTCTTAAATGAGTACTTCAAATTACAGTCCGTTGCGAAACTAATGCTTCTCATACGATTACTATAAAATATAAAACAGCCACGAAAGAAATCATCGACCCAATTGAAGAAATAACATTTCATTTAGTGTAACAATCTGGGTAATCAGAATATCGACGAGGTATCCCTCTCAATCCTAAAAAATGTTGAGGAAAAAAAGTAACATTTACACCGATAAACATAATATAAAAATGTGCTTTAGTTCACCGAGAATGAAGTGTTACCCCTGTTAACAAAGGGAATCAGTAGTTAAAAGCTCCAAATAGAGCAAATACTGCTCCTATTGATAAAACATAATGAAAATGAGCCACTACATAATAAGTATCATGTAGTATAATATCTAAAGATGAATTAGATAATACAATCCCTGTCAAGCCACCGACAGTAAATAAAAAAATAAAACCAAGAGCTCATAACATAGGAGTTTCATACTTAATTTTAGCTCCGTGGATTGTTGCTAGTCATCTAAATACTTTAATTCCTGTAGGCACAGCAATAATCATTGTTGCAGCAGTGAAATATGCACGAGTATCAACATCCATTCCTACTGTAAACATATGATGAGCTCAAACAATAAACCCGAGAACACCAATTGCTAATATAGCATAAATTATTCCTAGAGTTCCAAAGGTCTCTTTTTTAGCTGAATAGTGACTTACAATATGAGAAATTATTCCAAATCCAGGAAGAATCAAAATGTAAACTTCCGGGTGTCCAAAAAATCAAAATAAATGTTGGTACAAAATTGGGTCTCCACCCCCAGCTGGGTCAAAAAAAGCGGTATTAAAATTCCGATCTGTCAATAATATTGTAATAGCACCAGCAAGTACTGGTAGAGATAATAGTAATAAAATAGCAGTAATCTTTACTGATCACACAAATAGTGGGAGACGTTCAAACTGTATTCCACGTCATCGTATATTAATAATTGTAGTAATAAAATTTGCAGCACCTAAAATAGAAGAAACACCTGCTAAGTGTAGCGAAAAAATTGCTAAGTCTACAGAACCACCAGCATGAGCTAAATTTCCGGATAAAGGTGGGTAAACAGTCCACCCAGTTCCAACTCCGCTCTCTACTGCAGCAGAAGAAAGTAATAACAACAATGCAGGTGGAAGTAGCCAAAATCTTATATTATTTAGCCGAGGGAAAGCTATATCCGGTGCTCCTAGCATTAAAGGAACTAATCAATTTCCAAATCCACCGATTATTATAGGTATTACAAGAAAAAAAATTATTACAAAAGCATGAGCAGTTACAATTACATTGTAAAGTTGGTCATCTCCTAAGAGAGCTCCAGGTTGCCCAAGTTCGGCTCGAATCAATAATCTCAGAGCTGTACCAACTAATCCAGATCATATGCCAAATAAAATATATAAAGTTCCAATATCTTTGTGATTTGTTGAAAATAATCAACGCAT